CATATTTATAGAGATAGGGGACATAACTCACATGGATATAGTAAGTCTCGCTTGGGCTGCTTTAATGGTAGTCTTTACATTTTCCCTTTCACTCGTAGTGTGGGGAAGAAGTGGACTTTAGAAGTACTACTAATTGAGTTGAGGAATCAAACTGTATCAATTGTTTTATAGATCGTTCTGCAACGCGTTTTGAACTATTTAAAATCAAAATATCTTAATTTCCAATTCCATTGGAGTCCAATGGAGTAATGTATGATAGGAATCATACTCTTTCAATCAAAGAACTATTTCAATGATTCCCATGTTTGTATTTCGAAAGGAAAGGGATCCAGATGATTGGAAATTTTTTCCAATCTAATTCTTCTGAAATTTTCTATTTCAATTAAGGGGCTCTTACTATCCTTATAGATTAGATGGATACTGAGGAAGACCGGACCTTTTTTTGATCCCTCTTTACTCTTCAAAGAAGAAGTCATTTTGTTAAGTGTATACGCACTTTCTATGAGAAATGATATAGACATAGTGGTTGTCTAACGAGAGACTATGCAATAATAAGATCTTGCCTCGGGCGAGTCACATATTGCGCATTTACCGCTGGGTTTCTAATTTTAGAAAGGAGATTTTTTCTTTATCGACTTATTTCATATCATGGTTCGGGCGTTAAAAATCGGTGAGGTTTACTCTTCCTTTTCGAAATCCGAAGAAGTGCCCGTGGGCCTCCTGTCAATAGTTTGTCAATAGTTAAATCAATTATTTCTTCGGAATACTAAAAAAAAGATTACTACGCGATTTTAGTAATCTATATGCCCATATCGTTTTTCAATCATTGATTCTTTCCATAAATACCGATATTCAGATTGGAAATCATAAAAAATCTAGTAATTCGAATCATAATTAGAATTATAAGATAAGAGTTAAGACGATTATTTCAGATTGATCGGAACAAGTAGATGTAACAAATAAATAGAATTGGGTGCTATGTCAATTCCATACAATATAGGGAATTTATATACACATATATGAAGAGAATATTGTAGATTGATCTATATAAAATGAAGCCTCTATCTTTATTCTAGAGTAGAACTTTATAGACTAAGAGATAGATAGTATGGTAAGAAATAAATAGATGAATCTTTCTTTCTTACCATACTATCGAATTCATAAAATACTGCCGATTATAGTCCGCTCATTTCATTTAAGACGCGAAATTGGAATCCTTTTCATTTCATTTTACTTCGTCCATTTTTGATAAGAACTCAGAAGGAAAGTTTCATTCAAATGAATTTTCAAATTGAATTGAATTAATCATTTTGACTGACTGTTTTTACGTAAATGATAAGTAGAAAAGCGGTAGGAACTAGAATGAATAGTGCAGTCGCAATAAATGCAAGAATATTGACTTCCATAATCTCATCGGTTTTTTTACTTCGCAATAACTCGGGATTTAATCCCATAGAGATGATAAATCTTTTTTCTGTAAATTCAATGAATGAATTACCTCTCGACGATCTTGAATCCGATCAATATCATGAATAACAATATCTGAGCTATCAAATCAATTCGTCGTCGAGACTTGAATAGTATAACATAGGAAGTTCTTTTATCCATACCGAATCCAAATTTGGATTCCTGACCCAATCAATCCAAAATTCCTTTATTTATCATTTGTTTCCCTTCTTTTTTCTATAACCTACCTTACGTCTTCCTTGTACAATCATCTGATGAAGTATTATCAGATTGCCCTTCCACTTCGATTAGTCACATAGTTACAAACCCAAACAAACAAGAAAAGCGAAATGGAAAAAAAAAGAGTTAAGTTCTAAACTCCTTGTGATTTTTTGGAAGACGAAGACAAAGAAGTTTGATAAAGATGAGGCCGGTATAAAAGATCTAATATCACTATTTTAGGGTTTGTTATTTCTTCGATGGGACCCTAAAAAAAAAATGGAAAAATAGGAAAGAAAAAAAGCCCCTTTGTTTTGGAAATTTAATTCTGCCCCCTGACATCCTTTCATAGAAAGGTAGAAATTAATTGATGTATTTATTGGATCCGTCGGGACTGACGGGGCTCGAACCCGCAGCTTCCGCCTTGACAGGGCGGTGCTCTGACCAATTGAACTACAATCCCAGGGAAATAAGGGATCTAGCAGAAAATTTTATTCTTTTTTTATCTTCGTATTTCGTATGGGGTATTTCGGAAGGACAGGGGGGTTATACCATCTCATGGTAGATTGGCGAATTATTGGGCCGAGCTGGATTTGAACCAGCGTAGACATATTGCCAACGAATTTACAGTCCGTCCCCATTAACCGCTCGGGCATCGACCCAGGAAGAATCCACTTTAGGCTTATTGGTAATCCATGATCAACTTCGTTTCGTAGTACCCTACCCCCAGGGGAATTCGAATCCCCGCTGCCTCCTTGAAAGAGAGATGTCCTAAACCACTAGACGATGGGGGCCGACTTGCCCAACCGCCCTCATACTATGATCATAGTATGAA